GAATCTATGCCCGAATTGGACAGTGCAAAGATGAGCGTTGATGCTGGGAGTTCGGATAACATAGCGTCCACGGAGATGGTGGATCAGTTGGGGCTGGGGAAGTGAAAGCAGGACGTATGGTGTGAGGTCGTCCCTATGTATTACATATCCTACTCGGAAACCCATGGTAATACGAGTAGGGTGTTACCTGCGTAGGGAGAACACCGGTTGACTTTTAACAGCAAACGCGGTTATTGCCATCAGAGTTGGCTAAGGAGAAAGGTGTTGGCATAGCATTTCTGGACGTGGAGGAAGAGTCCATAGAATGCTATGCCTTGATAGCAAAGCCAACTAGCAGAGCCGAGGATCGGTGGGATGCCGTAGCTTTAAGAGATAAGGGCTGAGGCAATCGGAAAGGCTTTTTTTTAGGAAGGAGGCCCCCTCCTATGTTGTAAAAGGGAAGTGCAGATCTTTCTGCAACACTCTTCCGGCTTGATTACCCCCTAAGAGGAGGATATAGAAGCAGATTTAGTTGCAGGTAGGAGTGAGTCTACCCTGCAAAGCGGCTTCTCGCTTATCCCCATTTGGGAATGAGGAGATCCGACGTCAAGTGCAGGAATTGCTGTCGAAGGGGCGGGAGAGTCTCCGCCCGTGTTCAACGCCTGCTTGACTAGCTCAAAAGGAGGCAGCTGGAGTGTGTAGATGGGCTTTGAAGCAGGGCCACAGATATTTCAAAAATGAATAAGCAGGAGAAAACCCACATTTATCCGCACCACGGCCTGCCAAAAGTGGAATCGGGGGAGGCTTTGGAAGAAAGGTTCTGAACTAGAGAGGGACCTCCCTACCCCGCGACAGATTAACTAGAGGAATGTCAGGTGATTTTTCAAGGAGGCGCTTGAAAGACCGGCCTTGAGAGGACATTCTCTTTCTTGAGCTTTCGTGGGTTACAAGATCGACTAGCACATCCAGCTTACTCTATCGACAGCCCGGCCAGATGAAGGATCAAGGAAATCGGGATCAGCTGCCTTTACTTTATTTAAGGGGGTCTTGAATCTCATGTCATCAAAAGTAGGCAGGCTTTGAACAACCAGATAAGAATCAGTTCCTCAAGGGCTTTCGTCCATCTATCTCCGGATGCAAGCATTGATCTTGAATGGTGCAGTTATCATATCTCTTAGGAGGCACTACCTCCAGACCTGCCCGACTTCCTCAACCTATCGGTCGAGTCACTTCCTTCCACTCGCCTTACAAGGACCTACTGGACTATCGGCTTTAGATAGTCATCTTCCTCCCCCTATCCTTTCTTTTCACTCGCTTCCTCTCGTCTTTGAGTCGAGTAGCTCTTCTCGATTGCTCTCAACCGCTTCTCCTTGAAAAGTAAAGGTAGGAGCACTTTAACGACGGAATGTACATATGCGCGCGAAGGTGCCGGACAATTGAATGAAGGCTCTTTTTGCCTTCAGTAAAATCGGACAAAACATTGACTAAGTTGATTTAATTCGCATGAGAGGGCTTCGGGACAATCGAGGTGTCAAACATCCTCATTTTGTCTGTTCGCAACTTTCTTTCAATTGCTGGCAGTTGCCCCTGTCGGTGGACCACCCCCCCCAAAAAAAAAATTCCTATATTTAGCTTTCTTTTTTTGCCAAAATGCAAAAGAAGTTCTCGCTTATTTTTCTAATTTTTTTCATACTTTATTTAGATGTGGGCACTCCTCAGCCCGAGGACAATCTCTCAAATACACATTAAGATGTTGACCCTTTTTCTTTTCTTTGCTGATTCCTCTCAATGAAATTTTCCATGTTGCACTAAGTTACTTACGGATGTATGCATGCAGTCCGGGAACACTTTGGGGTAAACACCCATCCAAACAACTCCAACAAGAAAAGGTATAAATATGAAAACTTCTCTACCATTTAGATCGGAGAATTTATGGAGGAAATCCGGTTTTAAATTCCCAGAAACCACACGATTATATAGCCAAAGGGAATACGCCGCGCCTAAAATCATCCCAAGCGCTGCTAATGTGGCTACTAAGCTATTTCTTTGGAAAGCTCCTACTAAGATGAGAAATTCCCCGATAAAGCTGCTAGTACCAGGTAAACTCATATTGGCCAAAGTGAAAAAGAAGAAAATGGTAGAGAAATTCGGCATGGTGCTCACTAAACCTCCGTAATATCTAACAAGTCGAGTCTTATGTCGGTCATATAGAACACCAACACATAGAAAAAGGGCTGAAGAAACCAGTCCATGACTTAACATCAGTAGAATGCTACCTCCAATTCCCTGTATGTTCAGACTAAACATACCAATAGTCACCAGATTCATATGAGCTACTGAGGAGTAAGCAATGATCTTCTTAAGATCGATCTGTCTTAAAGTGGTCAAGGAAGTATATATTATAGCAATCGCGCTTAAAGTATAAATGAAAGGAGTGAAACAAAGTGTCGCTTCAGGAAACATGGGTATTGAAAATCTTAAAAAGCCATAGGTTCCCAATTTTAAAAGAATTCCCGCCAAG